TTTTTTCTATGTCATTTTAAAAAAAATGGTCCAAAAAAAAATGGCTTATAATATAAATGTTTATTATATATATAAACATTTATTAATATATAAATCTATTAATATATCTATATATATATATAAATATATAATATTAAATATAAACCGATATCAATTATGGTTCTTATATTAACAATAGTAAAGTATCTATAAGCCTAAGGGTCCTAAGTTTAACTTAAAAAAAAAATTATTAATATATTAATATTTAATATAAAATACTGATAGTTATATATAAATAGGGTATATATATAAAAATTTATAATATATATATATATATAGATAGATTAATATATAAAATATAAATATTTATATAATAAAAAAAAAAAAAAAAACTAAAGGGTTTACTAAATATTATTAATTAATAATAATTTAATAATTTTGATGTATATATATGTATATATATAAATTATTTAATTTTTTTATATAAAAATAAAATTTTATTTATATAATAATTTTAATTATATAATATAAATAAATATAAAATGGGGATTATATTTATAAATATATTATACAAAAAAAACTGGGGGGTTTTTTTTGAGATTGGGGAGGAATATACTATTATTTATTTTTATTTAATAATTTAATATTAATATTAATTATTATTGTTATATTTTATAATAAATAAAATTTATTTAAAATTAAATTTAGTTATTTATTTTTATTATATTATAAAAAATGAATTATTTCATTTTTTTTTAATTATATAATATAAATAAATATAAAATGGGGATTATATTTATAAATATATTATACAAAAAAAAACTGGGGGATTTTTTTTGAGATTGGGGAGGAATATACTATTATTTATTTTTATTTAATAATTTAATATTAATATTAATTATTATTGTTATATTTTATAATAAATAAAATTTATTTAAAATTAAATTTAGTTATTTATTTTTATTATATTATAAAAAATGAATTATTTCATTTTTTTTTAATTATATAATATAAATAAATATAAAATGGGGATTATATTTATAAATATATTATACAAAAAAACTGGGGGGTTTTTTTGAGATTGGGGAGGAATATACTATTATTTATTTTTATTTAATAATTTAATATTAATATTAATTATTATTGTTATATTTTATAATAAATAAAATTTATTTAAAATTAAATTTAGTTATTTATTTTTATTATATTATAAAATATATTATTTTATTTTGGTTAATATTTTTATTATTATTTTATTTTACATGTAAATTTTTGTGTGAATTTATTTAATTTTTAAAAAATTATTTAATTGTTTTATTCGTAGTAATTAATATTAATATAAAAAAGAAATTTTGTATTAGTAATAATATATAGTATTGGTAAAATTTGTGCCAGCTACCGCGGTTATACAAATAATACAAATAAAAATTTTTAGTAGTAGTTAAATTAATTAAATTTTAATATAAATATAAATTTATTAGGTGAAATTTTTAAATTTATTTATTATTAATTTAAAAAATAATTTAAGCTATAAACTTTTTGTAATAAACTAGGATTAGATACCCTATTATAAAAAATAAATATGAGCATACTAAAGTAGTATTAGTTATATTCTTAAAATTTAAAAAATTTGGCGGTATTTTAGTCTATTCAGAGGAATCTGTCCTGTAATTGATAATCCACATTGAACCTTACTTAAATTTGTTTAATTTGTATATCGCCGTCATCAGAATATATTATAAGATAAAATTTTCTTAATATTTAATAAAATAATATGTCAGGTCAAGGTGCAGTTTATATTTAAGTAGAGATGGATTACAATAAATTTATTTAATATGGATTATTTTTTGAAATAAAAATTTGAAAGTGGATTTGAAAGTAATATAAAAAAGATTATTTATATGATTTTAGCTCTAAAATATGCACATATCGCCCATCGTTCTTATTTTTAAAATAAGATAAGTTGTAACATAGTAAATGTACTGGAAAGTGTATTTAGAAAGACAATTTAAAGCTTAATTAGTAAAGTATTTCATTTACATTGAAAAGAAATTTGTGCAAATCAATTTAAATTGATTAGATTTTATTTATTAATTTTATTTATTTATTTAATTTATTTAATAAAAATAATTTTAAAATTTTAAGTTTTAGTATTTTATAAAGAAAAAATAATTTTAATTATAGTTTATTTGTATTGTAAAAGAAAATTGAAATAATTTGAAAAATTTTTATTTTAAAAGAAAATTTAATTTATTGTACCTTGTGTATCAGGGTTTATTAATTAAAAAATTATTATATTAATTTTTCTCGAATTTTAAAGATTTAATTATATATAAAAGTTACTGTGGAATAATTATTTTTAATATATAATTAGAAATGAAATGTTAATCGTTTTAAAATATATCTAGTTTTTTAAGAAATAAATTTAATTTAGATTTATAAATTTAAATTATTTAATTATTTTAAATAATTTATTTTATAAAATTAATATTTTAAGGGATTAGCTTTAAAATAAATTTTTAAATTTTAAATTAATTATTTAATAAATATAAGCTTAAAAATAGCTATTATTAATAAATTTGTTATAATTTATTTTAAAAATTTAATTATTTAATATAAAATTAAATTATTTATTAAAATATAAATTTTAATAATAAAAATTTATAAATTATGATAAAATTAGTATATAAAATTTTTATAAATAATTATTTATGAAAGGTTTAAATAAGGAATTCGGCAAAATATATATTTACCTGTTTATCAAAAACATGTCTTTTTGAATTGAATTTAAAGTCTAACCTGCCCACTGATAAAAATTAAAGGGCCGCGGTATCTTGACCGTGCAAAGGTAGCATAATCATTAGTTTTTTAATTGGAGGCTTGTATGAATGGTTGAATAAGATATATACTGTCTTTTTTAAAATTATATAGAATTTTATTTTTTAATTAAAAAGTTAAAATAAAATTAAAGGACGAGAAGACCCTATAGATCTTTATTTTTGTTATTTATAAATTAAAAAGAATTTTAAAATTTATAATTTAATAAAAAATTTTATTGGGGTGATATTAAAATTTAAAAAACTTTTAAAATTTATTAACATTAATATATGAATAAATGATCCAGTTTTATTGATTAAAAATTTAAGTTACCTTAGGGATAACAGCGTAATTTTTTTTTAGAGTTCATATCGACAAAAAAGATTGCGACCTCGATGTTGGATTAAGAGTTATTTTTAGGTGTAGAAGTTTAAAGTTTAGGTCTGTTCGACCTTTGAATTCTTACATGATCTGAGTTCAAACCGGCGTAAGCCAGGTTGGTTTCTATCCTTAATTAATTATTATATTATAGTACGAAAGGACCTAATATAAAAAATATAGATTTTAATGATATGATTAATATTAATATTATTTAACTATTTTGGCAGATTAGTGCAATAAATTTAGAATTTATATATATAATTTAATAATTATAAATAGTATTGTTTTATATAGATTTATTATTATCATTAATTGGAAGATTATTATTAGTAATTTGTGTTATAGTTGGAGTTGCTTTTTTAACTTTATTAGAACGAAAGGTTTTAGGTTATATTCAAATTCGAAAAGGTCCTAATAAAGTAGGATTTATGGGTTTATTACAACCTTTTAGAGATGCTGTTAAATTATTTACTAAGGAACAAACTTATCCTTTATTATCTAATTATATTTTTTATTATTTTTCTCCTATTTTTTCTTTATTTTTATCTTTATTAATTTGAATGTGTATTCCTTATTTAATTAAATTATATTCTTTTAATTTAGGTGTATTGTTTTTTTTATGTATTACTAGTTTAGGAGTTTATACAGTAATAGTTGCTGGTTGATCATCTAATTCAAATTATGCTTTATTAGGAGGATTACGAGCTGTAGCTCAAACTATTTCTTATGAAGTAAGTTTAGCTTTAATTTTATTAAGTTTTATTTTTTTAATTGGAGATTATAATTTTTTAAATTTTTATTTATTTCAAAAATATACTTGATTTATTATATTTTGTTTTCCTTTAGGATTAGTATGATTTGCATCTTGTTTAGCAGAAACTAATCGTACTCCTTTTGATTTTGCTGAAGGTGAATCTGAATTAGTATCTGGATTTAATGTAGAATATAGAAGTGGGGGATTTGCTTTAATTTTTTTAGCTGAATATTCAAGAATTTTATTTATAAGTATATTATTTAGTGTAATATTTTTAGGTAGAGATATTTATAGTTTATTATTTTTTTTTAAGTTAACTATAATTTCTTTTCTATTTATTTGAGTTCGTGGAACATTACCTCGATTTCGATATGATAAATTAATATATTTAGCTTGAAAAAGTTTTTTACCAATATCTTTAAATTATTTATTTTTTTTTATTGGGGTAAAGTTATTTATTTTATCTTTATTGTTTTAATGAACTTTTTTTAGTATTAAAAATTAATAGAAGATTTTACTTCTTTCTTATGTTTTCAAGACATACACTATAAAAGCTTATTAATTTAATTTAATAATTTATCTCAATATTTAGATAATAAAGGATTAATTAAAAAATAAGAAAAATATAAAACAGTTAAAATTTGACCTGTTAATACATAAGGATCTTCTACTGGTCGAGCTCCAATTCATGTTAATAAAGAAGCAATAATTACTATATTTCAGAATAAAATTTGATTTAAAGGATAGAATTGTAATCCTCGAAATTTACTAGTATGGGTAAAAGGAAGAATTATTAAAATTGCAATTGATAAAACTAATGCAATTACTCCTCCTAATTTATTAGGAATTGATCGAAGAATAGCATAAGCAAATAAAAAATATCATTCAGGTTGAATATGAACAGGAGTTACTAATGGATTAGCTGGAATAAAATTTTCTGGGTCTATTAATAAATAATTAAATTTTCAAATAAATCCAATTAAAATTCAAATAAAAATAATAAAACCAACAACATCCTTATAAATAAAATAAGGATGAAAGGGAATTTTATCAACATTTCTATTAAGACCTAATGGATTATTAGATCCTGTCTGATGTAAAAATAATAAATGGATTATTGTTAAAGCTGCAATAATAAATGGAAGAACAAAATGAAATGTAAAAAATCGTGTTAATGTTGCATTATCAACAGCAAATCCTCCTCAAATTCATTGTACTAGATCAGTTCCTAAATATGGAATAGCTGATATTAAATTTGTAATTACTGTAGCTCCTCAGAAAGATATTTGTCCTCATGGTAAAACATATCCTAAGAATCCTGTTGCTATTACTATAAATAAAATAATTACTCCAATTATTCATGTAGGAACATATAAGTAAGAGTTATAATATACACCTCGTCCTACATGTGTAAATAAACAGGCAAAAAAAAATGATGCTCCATTAGCATGACAAATTCGTAGAAATCATCCATTATTTACATCTCGATAAATATGATTTACTCTATTAAATGCTGTTTCAATATCTGAAGTATAATGTATAGCTAAAAATAAACCTGTAACAATTTGGATTACTAAACAAAGACCTAGTAATGAACCAAAATTTCATCAAGCAGAAATATTAGATGGAGCTGGTAAGTCAACTAAAGCATTATTAGCAATTTTAAATAAAGGGTGTCTTTTTCGTAGTGGTTTATTCATTAATTTATAGGACGTAATGGTCCATAATTTTTTTTAGTAATTTTTACAGTTACTAATAAAGTTAAAAATAAATAATTAATTAATAGTAAAGTAATTAAATTTGTAGGAAAATTATATATTTTATTTAAAGATAAAAAATTTTCATAAAATAAATTATTTTTATTAAATAATTGAATTATTTCATTATTTTTAATAAAATTTTCTATTAATGAATTATCAAAAAAGTATGAAATAATTAAAAATAAAAAAATTATTATAACTGAAATAAAAGTTAATTTAAATGATATAGAAAATATTTCATTTGAGGATAAAGAAGTTACATAAATAAATAAAACCAATATTCCTCCTATAAAAATTAAAAATAATACATAAGAAAATCAAAAAGTTTTTGAATAAATTCCAGTTATTAAACATGTTAAAAATGTTTGAATTAATAATATTAATCCTATAGCTAATGGATGCTTTATTTGTATAAAAATAAAACTAGTAATAAAACATAAGAATATAATTATTATAATATCAAGAAATAGTTTATTTAAAATATTAACTTTGGGAGTTAGTGACAAAGAAATTTCTTTTTTCTTGAAGTTTTAAAAAAAAATAATTTTTATTTTTAGTTTACAAGACTAATGTTTTTATTAAACTATTAAAACTATTAATGTCAAATTTTTTATTATACTATTTTATAATTATTATATTTATATTTGGATGTATTGTTTTTATTTCAACTCGAAAGCATTTATTATGTACTTTATTAAGTTTAGAATTTATAGTATTAATATTATTTATATTATTATTTTTTATATTAAATTTTATAAATTATGAAGGATATTTTAGAATGTTCTTTTTAACTTTTTGTGTTTGTGAAGGAGTTTTAGGTTTATCTATTTTAGTATCTATAATTCGTACCCATGGAAATGATTATTTTCAAAGTTTTTCTATTTTACAATGTTAAAATTTATTTTTATAATTTTATTTATAGGGATTTATATATTTTATAAAAACATTTATTGAATGGTTCAAAATTTACTTTTTTTAGGTGCTTTTTTATTTATAATTAAAATTAGTTCAATATATTATTTTTGTAATATCTCTTATTATTTTGGTATAGATATAGTGTCATATGGATTAATTTTATTAAGTTTTTGGATTTGTGCATTAATATTAATAGCTAGAGAAAGAGTTGTAAGTTTAAATAATTATACAAATTTATTTTTATTTATAATTTTATTTTTATTATTAATATTAATTTTAACTTTTAGTTCAATAAGTTTATTTATATTTTATTTATTTTTTGAAAGTAGTTTAATTCCTACTTTATTTTTAATTTTAGGATGAGGTTATCAACCTGAACGATTACAAGCTGGAGTTTATTTATTATTTTATACATTATTAGCTTCTTTACCTTTATTAATTGGTATTTTTTATATTAAAAATAATGATTTTACAATAAATATTATTCTTTTAAATTATTGTAAATTATATAATTTAGAATTTTTATATTTATGTATAGTATTTGCTTTTTTAGTAAAAATACCAATATTTTTAGTTCATTTATGATTACCAAAAGCTCATGTAGAAGCTCCAGTATCTGGTTCAATAATTTTAGCTGGAATTTTATTAAAATTAGGAGGTTATGGTTTATTACGAGTATTTTCATTATTACAAATTATAGGAATAAAGTTTAATTATACTTGAATTAGTATTAGTTTAATTGGAGGGATTTTAGTAAGTTTAATTTGTTTACGTCAAATAGATTTAAAGGCATTAATTGCTTATTCATCTGTTGCTCATATAGGAATTGTTCTAAGTGGTTTATTAACTATAACATATTGAGGGTTAAGAGGATCTTATACTTTAATATTAGCTCATGGACTTTGTTCTTCTGGATTATTTTGTTTAGCTAATATTTCTTATGAACGAATAGGAAGACGAAGTTTATTAATTAATAAGGGAATACTAAATTTTATACCTAGAATAGCTTTATGATGATTTTTGTTATGTTCAGGTAATATAGCAGCTCCACCAACATTAAATTTATTAGGAGAAATTTCTTTATTAAATAGAATTGTTAGTTGATCTTGATTAACAATAATTAGTTTAGCTTTATTATCTTTTTTTAGAGCTGCTTATACATTATATTTATTTGCTTATAGTCAACATGGAAAGGTTTATTCAGGAATATTTTTTTTTTCTTCAGGAGTTAGACGAGAGTATTTATTATTAATATTACATTGATTACCTTTAAACTTATTGATTATAAAAAGAAATTTTTGTATATTATGAATTTAATTTAAATAGTTTAATAAAAATATTGATTTGTGGTGTCAATGATATGAAATTTTTCATTTTAGATCGTGAATAATTTAGTTAATTATTGTAAAAATAGTTTTTATATTTTAATTTTTATTAGAATTTCTTTATTTTTTTTTAGTTTAAAATTTTTATTTAATGATTTAATTTATTTTATTGAGTGAGAAGTTGTTTCTTTACATAGAATATCTATTGTAATGACATTTTTATTTGATTGAATAAGATTAATATTTATATCATTTGTTTTATTAATTTCTTCATTAGTAATTTTTTATAGAAATCAATATATAGCTGAAGATTTTAATGTTAATCGATTTATTTTATTAGTTTTAATATTTGTATTATCAATAATAATATTAATTATTAGACCTAATTTAATTAGAATTTTATTAGGATGGGATGGTCTTGGTTTAGTTTCTTATTGTTTAGTTATTTATTTTCAAAATGTAAAGTCTTATAATGCTGGGATATTAACTGCTTTATCTAATCGAATTGGAGATGTAGCATTATTATTAGCTATTGCTTGAATATTAAATTATGGTAGTTGAAATTATATTTTTTATTTAGATATAATAAATAAAAGTTTTGAAATAATAATTATTGGATTTTTAGTGATATTAGCAGCAATAACTAAAAGAGCTCAAATTCCATTTTCTTCTTGATTACCTGCTGCTATAGCTGCTCCTACTCCTGTTTCTGCTTTAGTACATTCTTCTACTTTAGTAACAGCGGGGGTATATTTATTAATTCGATTTAATATTTTATTAGTGGATTCTTATATAGGACAATTTTTATTACTAATTTCAGGTTTAACAATATTTATAGCTGGATTAGGAGCTAATTTTGAATTTGATTTAAAAAAAATTATTGCTTTATCTACTTTAAGACAATTAGGTTTAATAATAAGAATTTTATCAATTGGATTTTATAAATTAGCTTTTTTTCATTTACTTACTCATGCTTTATTTAAGGCTTTATTATTTATATGTGCTGGGGTAATTATTCATAATACAAAAAATGCACAAGATATTCGATTTATGGGAAGATTAAGAATAAGAATACCTTTAACATGTAGTTGTTTTAATATTGCAAATTTAGCTTTATGTGGAATACCTTTTTTAGCGGGATTTTATTCAAAGGATTTAATTTTAGAAGTAGTTATATTATCTTATATTAATTTTTTTTCTTTTTTTCTTTTTTTTTTTTCTACTGGCTTGACAGTATGTTATTCTTTTCGATTAGTTTATTATTCAATAACAGGAGATTTTAATATAACTTCATTGAATATATTAAATGATAAAGGTTGAACAATAAGTTTTAGAATTTTTTTTTTAATAGTAATAGCTATTATTGGAGGAAGAATATTAAATTGATTAATATTTTTTAATCCAGATATAATTTGTTTACCTTTTGATATAAAAATATTAACTTTAATTGTCTGTATTTTAGGGGGATTTTCTGGTTATTTAATAAGTAATATTTCTTTATTTTTTTATAATAAATCTTTAATAAATTATGGTTTGAGTAGATTTGCAGGAGGTATATGATTTATACCTGTTATTTCTACTTTAGGAGTTATTAAATTTTCAATAAATTTAGGATTATATAGTTATAAAAGTTTTGATCAAGGATGAAGCGAATTTTTTGGAGGTCAAATATTATATAATCAATTAAAAAATTATTCTTTATATATTCAAGAATTTCAAAATAATAATTTAAAAATTTATTTATTAAGTTATTTATTATGAGTAATTGTATTAGTTTTAATGAGTATATTTTTAATTTAAATTTAAATAGCTTATTTATTAGAGCATGACACTGAAGATGTTAGGGAAATTATTGTAATTTTTAAATATTTATAAAAAATAAATTTTTATTTTTACAGTGAAAATGTAATGTTTTAGTTAAACTATATAAATAGAAATATGTTGATCAAGAAAAAGCTGCTAACTTTTATCTTTAATGGTTTAATTCCATTTATATTTCTTATATTTAATTGGAATATAAATATTCAATGATATTATTAACAGTAATATACCTCTTTTTGGTTTCAATTAATAAGATAAATTGATAAAATCAATACTTTTTAAATGCAAATTAAATGTTATAGTTAACTATTATCCTAAAATATGGGTGAATTTCACCTAAGATTAGGCCGAAACTAATTGCAATATATCGCTTCATATTTAGTTATTTCATTCTAAAGCTCCTTGATTTCATTCGTGATATAATCCAATTAATAAAATAAAAATAAATAATAAGCTTGTAATTGATCAGTTTAATAAATTAGATGACTTAATAATTAAAATTATTGGTAGGATTAAAGCAATTTCTACATCAAAAATTAAAAAAATAATAGCAATTAAAAAAAATCGAAGAGAAAAAGGTAATCGAGAATAATTTATAGGATCAAATCCACATTCAAATGGAGAACTTTTTTCTCGATCAATAATAGTTTTTTTTGATAAAAAAGTGGCTAGTATTATTACAATAATAGTAATAATAAAAATAATACAACTTATAATTAATAAAATTAAAATTATTTATACTAAAATTGTTTAGTCCTTATGATTGGAAGTCATATATACAAATATATACTTTATAAATTATCTACCTCATCAGTAAATTGAAATATATAAAAATAATCAAACTACATCAACAAAGTGTCAATATCAAGCTGCAGCTTCAAATCCAAAGTGATGACTTTTTGAAAAATGATAATTAATATGTCGAAATAAACATACTAATAAAAAAGATGTTCCAATTAATACATGAAGTCCATGAAATCCAGTTGCTATAAAAAATGTTGATCCATATACACTATCTGCAATTGTAAATGAAGCTTCAATATATTCATAAGCTTGAAGAATAGAAAAATAAATACCTAATAAAACTGTGAAAAATAAACTTTGAGTAGCTTGAGTATGATTATTTTCTATAAGACTATGATGGGCTCATGTAACAGTAACTCCTGAAGCTAATAAAATAGCAGTATTTAAAAGAGGAATTTGAAAAGGATTAAAAGCAATAATTCCTATAGGGGGTCAAGTTATTCCTAATTCAATTGTAGGAGAAAGACTACTATGAAAAAAAGCTCAAAAAAAAGAAATAAAGAAAAAAATTTCTGAAACAATAAATAAAATTATTCCTCACCGTAATCCTAAAGTAACAGGTAAAGTGTGTAATCCTTGAAATGTTCCTTCTCGAGAAATATCTCGTCATCATTGATATATAGTTAATAAAGTAATAATATTTCCTAAAGTAAATAATGTTAAATTATATTGGTGAAATCATTGAACAAGTCCAGTAACAGTTGTTATAGCTCCAATAGCTCCAGTAAGGGGTCATGGACTATAATCTACTAAATGAAAAGGGTGATTTGCATGTGTTGACATTAATTTACTTCACTAGAATACAAAGTGCTTAAAACTGCAAATACATATGATTGAATAATAGCAACAGCAGATTCTAATACTAAAAGAGCAATTTGAGTAATTAAAATTAATGAAAGAATAATATAAGATGTTGATATTGGTCCTGTATTTCCTAATAATGTTATTAATAAATGTCCAGCAATTATATTTGCTGTTAATCGAACAGCTAATGTTCCAGGTCGAATTACATTACTAATTGTTTCAATACATACTATAAAAGGTATTAAAACAGGAGGAGTACCTTGAGGTACTAAGTGGGCAAATATATGTTGTGTATGGCAAATTCATCCATATAATATAAATCTTAATCATAAAGGAAAAGCTAAAGTTAAAGTTAATGTTAAGTGACTAGTTCTAGTAAAAATATATGGAAATAATCCTAAGAAATTATTGAATATAATTAAAGAAAATAATGAAATAAATATTAATGTTCTTCCATTATGACCATTAGGACCTAATAATGTTTTAAATTCTTTATGTAAAGTAATTAAAATATTATTTCAAATAATTTGAAATCGATTAGGTATTAATCAATATGAAGTTGGAATAATTAATAATCCAAGAAAAGTTCTTAATCAATTTAATGATATATTAAAAATAGTTGTTGAAGGGTCAAATACAGAAAATAAATTTGTTATCATTTTCAATTTATTTTAAAAGATTTAATATTAATATTTTGGGCTGTTTGATTTGATGAATATGATACACAAAAATAATTTTTAATATTAAAAATTACTAATGTAATAGAAAAAACTAAAAATAAAGTTAATCATCTAATAGGTGCTATTTGTGGAATTAAAAAATATTAAAAATCTAATATTTTTAGTTTGACATACTAATGTTTTGAATTAAACTAATTTTTTTTTAAAAATTTATAAATCATTAGAAGTAAGTGCTAATTTACTATATAATGGTTTAAGAGACCAGTACTTGCTTTCAGTCATCTAATGAATTTAATTGAGAAGAAACTCATTTAATAAAATAATTTATTGGAATTCTTTCAATAACAATAGGTATAAAACTATGATTAGCTCCACAAATTTCAGAACATTGTCCAAAGAAAAGTCCAGATTGATTAATTAAAAAATTAGTTTGATTTAATCGTCCTGGTGTAGCATCAATTTTTACACCTAAAGAAGGTACAGTTCATGAATGAAGAACATCAGTAGCTGTTACTAAAATTCGAATTTGATTATTTATGGGTAAAATAATTCGATTATCTACATCTAATAATCGAAATCCATTAATATCTAATTCATTTGTTGGAATTATATATGAATCAAATTCTAAATTTATGAAATTTGAATATTCATAACTTCAATATCATTGATGACCAATAGTTTTTAAAGTAATTAAAGGAGCATTAATTTCATCTAATAAATATAATAATCGTAATGAAGGGAAAGCAATAAATATTAGAATAATTGCTGGTAAAATTGTTCAAATAATTTCAATAGTTTGTCCATGTAACAAATATCGATTAGTAAATTTATTAAAAAATAATATAAATATTACATATGCAATCAATACTGTAATTATAATTAAAATTAAAATTGTATGATCATGAAAAAAATTTAATTGTTCTATTAAAGGTGAAGAACTATCTTGTAATCCTAAGTTTGCTCAGATTGCCATTAGTAATTCTAACAAAAGATAAAATTCTTTATATATGAAGCTTAAATTCATTGCACTAATCTGCCATATTAGAAATTAGATGATAATAATGGAAGTTCTGCATAAGTATGTTCTGCAGGTGGAAGAGTATGATATCATTCAATTGATGATGATAATTGTATTGGGAATGAAGGAGTTCGTTGAGAAATTATACTTTCTCAAATAATAAATAAAAAGAATACAATTCCAAATAATGAAATTGTTCTTCCTAAAGATGATACAATATTTCATGTTAAATAACTATCAGGAAAATCAGAATATCGTCGTGGTATTCCTGCTAATCCTAAGAAATGTTGAGGAAAGAATGTTAAATTTACTCCAATAAATATAATAGTAAATTGAATTTTTAATCATGTTGGGTTTATTACTAGTCCTGTTAATAAAGGATATCAGTGTACAAATCCAGCTATAATGGCAAATACAGCTCCTATTGATAATACATAATGGAAATGAGCTACTACATAATAAGTATCATGAAGAACAATATCAATAGATGAATTAGCTAAAACAACACCTGTTAAACCTCCTACAGTAAATAAAAATACAAATCCTAATGATCATAATAAAGCTGGAGTATAATTTAATTGTGTTCCATGTAATGTAGCTAATCAACTAAAAATTTTAATACCAGTAGGTACAGCAATAATTATTGTAGCAGATGTAAAATAAGCTCGAGTATCAACGTCTATACCAACTGTAAATATATGATGAGCTCATACAATGAATCCTAATAATCCAATTGCTAATATAGCATAAATTATTCCTAAAGTTCCAAATGTTTCCTTTTTTCCACTTTCTTGAGTAATAATATGAGAAATTATTCCAAATCCAGGTAAAATTAAAATATAAACTTCTGGATGTCCAAAAAATCAAAATAAATGTTGATATAAAATTGGGTCTCCTCCTCCAATTGGATCAAAAAATGAAGTATTTAAATTTCGATCAGTTAATAATATAGTAATGGCTCCAGCTAATACTGGTAAAGAAAGTAGTAAAAGAATAGCAGTAATAACAACTGATCAAACAAATAAGGGTATTCGATCAAGTGTAATTCCTGAAGATCGTATATTAATTACTGTTGTAATAAAATTTACTGCACCTAAAATTGATGAAATACCAGCTAGATGTAAAGAAAAAATAGCTAGATCAACTGAAGCTCCAGCATGGGCTGTACCAGATGAAAGAGGGGGATAAACTGTTCATCCAGTTCCAGCTCCATTTTCTACTATACTGCTTGAAAGCAGTAATGTTAATGAAGGTGGTAGTATTCAAAAACTTATATTATTTATTCGAGGGAAAGCTATATCAGGAGCTCCTAATATTAAAGGAACTAATCAATTTCCGAATCCTCCAATTATAATTGGTATAACTATAAAAAAAATTATAATAAAAGCATGAGCAGTTACAATAACATTATAAATTTGATCATTTCCAATAAATACTCCGGGTTGACTTAATTCTGCTCGAATAAGAATACTTAATGAAGTACCAATTATTCCAGCTCAAGCTCCAAAAATAAAATATAATGTTCCAATATCTTTATGATTTGTAGAAAATAGTCATTGTCGCGATTAAATGGCTGAAGTTTAGGCAATAAATTGTAAATTTATTTATAAGAATAATTCTTTTTAATCAAACTTTATATTCAATAATGATATTAGACTGCAATTCTGAAGGAATAATTTTTTAATTATTAAAGTTTAAGAATTAAAAGAGTAATACAAATATTTTCAGCTTTGAAGGCTATTAGTTTAATTAACTTAAATTCTTATTATAAAATTAAGTAAATTAATGAAATAATTATTAATCCTATAATAGAAAAAAAATTTATAGTTAAAATAAAAGTTATATTTTTATTGTTAAAATTATTAATTAATATTCAAGAATTTTTATTAAAATTTAACATATAAATACTATAAGATATTCGTAAATAATAATATAAAGTGATTAATGTTAAACAGACAGAAATAAATAATAAAAATAACTGATTTGTTTCTACTAAATTTTGAATAACTAATCATTTAGGTAAAAATCCTAAAAATGGGGGTAATCCACCTAATGATAATAAATTTAAAAATAAAAAAAATTTAATTGTTGGATTTATTATTGAAAAATTAAAAATTTGATTAAAATGAAATAATTTTAAATTATTAAACAATAAAACAATAGATATAGAAAGAAAAAAATAAAAAATAAAATAAATCAGTCATAATAATTCATTATTTATTATTGCTATTAATATTCAACCTAAATGATTAATTGAAGAAAAAGCTATTAATTTTCGTAATGATGTTTGATTTAATCCTCCTAATGCACCAATAATTATTGATAAAATAATAGTGATTAAAAAAAAATTATAATTGATATTATAAGAAATTAATATTAAAGGAGCAATTTTTTGCCAAGTTATAAGAATTAAACCATTAATTCATCTTAATCCTTCTATAACTCCAGGAAATCAAAAATGAAAGGGAGCAGCTCCATTTTTTAATAATAATGTTGATAAAATTAATAATTCATAAAAATCATTAATTCAATTTAAATTAAATGATATTATTATTAAAATAATAGTAAATAATAAAATAGATGAAGCAAAAGCTTGAGTTAAAAAGTATTTTAATCTTCTTTCAGAGGTTATTAAATTTTTTTTACCTTCATTTATTAGGGGGATAAATGAAAGTAAATTAATTTCTAATCCTATTCAAGCACCAAGTCAAGAATTAGCTGAAATGGTAATTAATGATCCAAAAATTAATATAATTAAAAAAATATTATTAGAAATTTTTTTGATTAAAAAGAAAAGGATTATAACCTTTATAAGTGGGGTATGAACCCAATAGCTTAATTAGCTTATCTTTTTATATATTTTAGTGTATGATGCACAAAAGTTTTTGATACTTTTAGAAATAGTTTAATTCTATTAAATATAAATAATGAATAAAGTATTAAATCTTTATGATTTACCCTATCAAGGTAATCCTTTTTATCAGGCAATTCATT